ATTTCATGAATCTAAGTGGAATAAGCAAAGTGGATTCCTTGTTGGTTAGTCGAGTTCCAATGAAAACCACACAATTGAAGAAAATGTCCGAATTTGCTATTTAGAAAATCAATAAACTAAGGTTTTGTCGTTCTAGATATCAGATTCAACGGAAACAATTACAGCAGTAGGGGGGGGGAAATCAAAAAACAAGTCGAGCAAAATTATACAAAGTTATATACAAGTTGCTACCCCCCCTCAGTCTTTCTTTAATTGAATTTCGTTTGATTAGACGGAAGTTACTTAAAAACTTCCGCTTTCTTTAAAAGATTTTGAACAGTTCCTGTGGGTTGAGCACCTTTTTCAAGGAAATATAGAATAAGAGGAACGTTTAAATAAGTTTGATTCTTCATTGGATCATAAAACCCCACTTTTCTAAGATCTTTTCCTTCTCTTCGGGATCGAACATCAATTGCAACGATTCGATAGACGGCTCATTGGGATAGATGTAGATGACCAACACCCCCCCTAGAACCGTATAGGAAGTTTTCTCCTCGTACGGCTCGAGAAAAATGATTTGCTTCGAAGTTTTGTCTATGTATGCAATTCTAATAAATTAAATGACAAATGGGCCTAGAAAATCAATTAGACTCCGATTTCAGTCTTTTTTCCTTCCTGAAAATGAAAAAGAAATCATTCGTACTCATAACTCAAGTTGGATAACTCTCAAATAGCTCAAAGGAAAAATCTTTAGTCACTTTCATTTATTGAGTGGTCTTTAACCCCTTTTGTTTGTCTTTTGTCTCGTTTCAAATTCTATTTGGATTCTTTAGTCTGATCCAATTAGTGAGACTATCGAGACAATTAAAAAGGTCTTTCCTTGTTCTTAGATCCTTTATCCTTATTTTAAATCATTGGGTTTAGACATTACTTCGGTGCTTCTTAATCCTTTCAAAGTGGCAGCAACATACCCCCCTTTTTATTTCTTTCTATCAAAGAATCCTACGGACAGTTGATTCACGTGTGATACACTTTGAATCGAAAAAGTTTGCTAAATTCTAACAAGTCTTGCTTTTGAATTGGAAACTTGCTCGAATTGGATCCTTTCGATTTCTATATATGGAAGATACGTTTACGAAGTTGTTCCGATTAATTGGCATTAACCCTAGATCCTTGCCCCCGAGAAATGAATTAATCTTTTCTACTCGAGCTTCATCGTGGACTATTTACAACCCAACAAAAAATCGAGTGTAACAGAACAAACAATGTCGAGCCAAGAGCACTCTCATCCTTAGATAAATCGAAAATGGTGGATGGAAAAATCCACAACGGATCGTGTCCTTCAAGTCGCACGTTGCTTTCTACCACATCGTTTCAAACGAAGTTTTACCATAATATTCCTCTAATTTGGAACCGGTATGGAATTGATTCAATTATGGAATCATGAATAGTCATTGGTTCAGTTGTACATAGACATCGTAATCTAGGCTTTTTCTTCTATATATGATATGAAACGATTTTTCTGAAAAAGTCTTAGCAAGACAGCATCTTTCACATACATAAATAATATATAGATAATAATATATAGAATATAGATAATAGCAAGAAATCGAAATATATAAACGAATAACTTTTTTAATCTCCATCTTCAAGTGACTCAACAGGATAGATTAAACGATTTCCTACTTTTTGAGTACCAAATAAAGATTCCACTTACAAGCAATCATTAAAAATATTTAATAAAAATAGTTCTAATTGAAATTGAAAAAGTTTCCTATTTAGAGATCATTATTTAATTTGAAGAAAATTGGACAATAAGCATGACGTTTGATCTTCATAGGAAGATAAGTCTTTCTTTTTGAATTGACTCATCACTGATTTAATTTTAAATAGATAAAAGAAAAGAAAAACGAAATCCAATTTTTTTTTCATGAGATGGATAAAAAAATGATCTAAGTTAAGATTTGAATCTTTATTCTTTTCGTCTGATTACGAAAATAAAAAAAATAAGGAGGGTTTTTCGTATCTATCAGATAGACTGAAGAGTTGTCACTGTTATAGATATTCTATAATATAGAATTTAAATAATTTAAGGTATCAAAAATCTTTTTGACAAAAACCGAAAAATTATTGTCATTGAAATAGAACGATACATACCATATAAGCGAAACATTTCCTCATTTTATATATTTTAGATGATATATATTTATAGATTATAGATTTTGTTTAACATGGGATTAAGTAATATTTCACAATAATCAACTCTTATCATAAAGTGAATAAAAGGGTGATAGGGGAAATCACCCCTGCCTCAATTGTTCTGTAGATTTCCAATTTTTACTTAGAGCCAAACACGAAATACCTAAATAAAATGGGATTCAAAGAAAATATATCGGCTCCATAACATATTTCTATATGATATGTAACTTGATCATTTGTTAATGAGATTCGAACAGACACAGATATTAAAATGAATACGGATTTACTCCTATCCACTGACCTACTTCTTTCTATAGTCATAATGGAGCATAAAAAAATGGATATGTACTGGGACGGAAGGATTCGAACCTCCGAATGGCGGGACCAAAACCCGTTGCCTTACCACTTGGCCACGCCCCATTTCAATTTCTAATCTACACTAAGAAACAATAATATTGGTATTGGTTGTTTGTCAACTCCAGTCCAAATATCTACAAATATCTATATATCTATAGAATAGATTGGTACTAGGATTTTGATACATATAGATATAGAATTCAACTTAATTTATTGATCATTACATAGAATTCAATTAAGATATTGTATGAAAATATGATTTCTTCTATTCTCCTTTGAGAATTGGAGGATTTTTGGTTGGGTGGGTTCAAAGAAAAAGAAGGATTTTTTGTCTACCTTACTTACTTTCTTCCTTGTTCCTTATATCAAAAACTCAATCAAAATGCAATTATCTCCAAGAACAAAATGTCTGTTATGCTTAATATCGTTAGTTTGATCTGTATTAATTCTGCCCTTTATTCGAGTAGTTTTTTCTTCGGCAAATTGCCTGAAGCGTATGCTTTTTTGAATCCAATCGTAGATGTTATGCCAGTCATACCTGTGCTTTTTTTTCTCTTAGCTTTTGTTTGGCAAGCTGCTGTAAGTTTTCGATGAGATCCTTAATAATAATATCTTAGAAAATGCATGATTTCTTCGAGAAAAATTCTAACAATTGAGAAAATCAGATAAGTTTTAGAGTATGAATCCTAGATTAGCACACTGAAATTCTTGGATAGTCGCCATAAATCCGGCTTACCCCCATTTCCTCATTTTTGACCCCCTTTCCAGTGAAAGACCCTAACCCCATTAGGGTCTCCCACAATATCGAATTTGGAGTGGTGTCAAAATAGGATATGTGGTAGAAAAATGGAAGATCTATTCTCTTTTTTTTTCCAAAAAATCATCTTGGAGATTGTGTAATGCTTACTCTGAAACTCTTCGTTTATACCGTAGTGATATTTTTTGTTTCTCTCTTTATCTTTGGATTCTTATCTAATGATCCGGGGCGTAATCCTGGACGTGAAGAATAAAATCCAAAGGGTTTTCCTTGGGAAATTTTCAAATTTTCTTAGGATTTTATCTATTCCACACGCTTAACTAAGATTTTCAAAATTGAAAAATAAAATAAAGCAAGTCATTAACGGAAACGGAAAGAGAGGGATTCGAACCCTCGGTACAAATAACTCGTACAACGGATTAGCAATCCGACGCTTTAGTCCACTCAGCCATCTCTCCCAATTGCAAAAGATAATTACTACATTACATTACACATAATGTAAGGAGTCTTTCTCTCTCTTTTTTCTCTATTCTAAACTAAAAGAGGGGCTCGAGCCCGCCACTAATCGAACTAAAGAAAAATAAGGAAGACCTCCTTGTGTTGATTTTGTTCGAAAGGCCCTTGTTATTCTGATGGCCTGGCCTGGTCAGTACCTAGCCGGGCCTTTTTTTTTTTGTTCTAACGAATTATAGATAAATAATGATTTATCTGATATCTGATTTGAAAACACAAATATTTGTTTTTTTTATTATATTATTATATTCAATTGAATATTTTATATTCAAGCAACAACAAAAAGAATAAAAACTGTTTCCATTTTTTTTCTTGTTAGATTTTATTTTTTATTTCATTTTCCGAACTAAAAAAGAAACTATAGATTCTGGACAATGCATTTTTCTGTTATGATTGTAGTGTTTTTTTCGATCCGTATCTATCTTCTTTCAGCAAAAAAGAAAACTTTAGTTATTTAATTGAAATTAAATGAAGCCTCTTTTCCGAATCTCATTAAATTTTTATCTACCCACGAAAAAGTTCAACACTCCAAGTTTGATGATCCTATCTTGATCATGCTCAATTATCTTGTTCGACAAAAGCTCCATTTGTATACAATAATCATATTGTAGCGGGTATAGTTTAGTGGTAAAAGTGTGATTCGTTCTATTAGCCCTTTAATAGTTAAAGGGTCTTTCGGTTTTATTCATATTCCGATCAAAAACTTTATTTCTTAAAAGGATTTAATCCTTTACCTCTCAATGATAAAGTCGAGAAAAAAATACACATTCTCGTGATTTGTATCCATGAGTCACTTATAAATTGAAAAGTTGGATTATGAAATTGCGAAACATAATTTTTGAATTGGATCAAGACTTCCAATTGAATAAGTATGAGTAAAGGATCCATGGCTGAAGATAAAAAGTCAATTTCCAATCGTAACTAAATCTTCCATTTTTTTTTGGATGTCTAAAGAAAGAAATTGAAGCAAAATAGCTATTCAACGATGTCTTTGGTTTACTAGAGACATCGCCATATTGTTTTAGCTCGGTGGAAACAAAATCCTTTTCCTTAGGATCCTCTCAAATAGAAATAGAGAACGAAGTAACTAGAAAGATTGTTAGAATCACCTTCTTCTAGAAGGATCATCTAGAAAGCAATTCATTTTGTTTGTATTCAGACAAAAAGCTGACATAGGTATTATGGGTATAATTTT